CTGGTAAACGATTCGCGTGGGACAAGGTAATCATGAAACCTTGACCGATGTACCGGGCTGCTCGTATTGTTTGTTGACCATAATTTTTGAACTCAGTTACCATAGGGAACATATAGTGAATATTTAGAAAAAGGTTTATTTTTTTCTTTCTCTTGTTTGAGAGAAGTTGTGAATATTATTGTAGTTCTTTAGAGTGAAAGAAGTTGGGACGAAGTTGTTAATAATAGATTACCTAGAGAAATAGGTAAAAGAAATTTCCATCCAAGATTTAAAAGTTGGTCCATTCTAAGTCTCGGTAAAGTCCATCTTGTTGCAATAGGAATGAACAAGAATAAATAAGTTTTAGCTAATGTAATAAAGATACCTATTATTGTTCCAAAGACTTTACCGGCTTTATTTATATAAATAAATCCAGGGACGAATATATACGGAATAGAAAAATTCCAACCCCCCAAGTAAAGAACTGTTACAAATAATGAAGAAACTAATAAATTAAGATACGAAGCAACGTAAAATAAACCAAATTTGATACCGGAATATTCGGTTTGATAGCCTGCTACTAACTCTTCTTCTGCTTCTGGTAAATCAAAGGGTAATCTTTCACACTCGGCTAGAGAAGAAATTAGAAAAATGATAAACCCTATGGGTTGACGCCACAAATTCCACCCCCAAAAACCATACTTTGATTGCGCTTCAACTATATCAACTGTACTTAAACTGTTAGATAATTATAGTCGATGATAACATCACTGCTCCATCGCTATTTCAGAACCGTACATGAGATTTTCACCTCATACGGCTCCTCAGAGGTCACAAATAAATCTAAAGAACCTTCGCTATTTTGGAATCTTGATATTTGATAGATAGGATAGACATCCTACCTAAGGTTCCGAATTAAACCAATGGAATTCTGTCTGCTATATTTTAATAAATAAAAAAGTGCTTCTGAATTTATCTTATCCTTTAAAGAATTTTTATTTTTCTTTGTTGATTAATAAATCCTTGAATAAAAAACTTTGTTGTAAAAATATCACATAGATATTTCAACCTATTTTTTGATTACGAAAAAAAAAAAAGAATTAGACACGATATTAGTGTTCATAAATCATGACAACAATCTATAATCTATCTTTTTATTTAAATACAAATATGTATCCAGGAAAAAAAGATTTCTTTTTTTTTCAATTCCATTCTTTTATTTCGTTCCTATTCTTCTTTCTCAGAAAAGGGGACTTTAACCAAAGTAAAAGATTACTTCGTTCTTGATATGATAGTTATTTATTTAATCAGTGGATAGGAACATACTCTGGATCGGAATCGTGGGGAGTACTTCTTTATCATTTCTACTAATTTAAAGTCCCAACTCAAATTCCCTTTCTGTACAGAAATATCCTCCTGGATAACTCCTATAAACTCCATTACGAATCCTTTGTGTATCTTGGTCTTCCTAACCATCCACCCGTTTTTGCTCAACCTTGCATTATGGTAATACATTTATAGTAATAGATATTAAAAACTCCATATGGTTGATCTTTTGAACCCGCTTCAAGTCATGATGACTAATCAACCATTCTTGGGGTAAACCGTCTCTACTACTTTTACTTAATTCTTGTACATAGGAAATGAGATTCAAACCTTTTACTTTACTGCAAATTTACATGCCGTTTTCTTTCACTCATCTAACTATCTGGTTTAATTTATCAATTCAAATGATGAATCAAAAAATGAAAAATTTAATTTATTAAACTTTCTTCCGAGAAAGTAAAGAAATTTGGGGATTTTTTACGGCTCACCGAATCACACGTAGAGATATTGATAATACACATAGAGTTAATGGTATTTCATAACTAATTGATTGGGCAGCAGCCCGTAAACCACCTAAAAAGGAATATTTATTGTTTGATCCATATCCTGACATAAGAAGTCCAAGGGGAGCAATACTTGAAATAGCGATCCATAAAAAAACACCAATACTAAGATCGGTTAGAACAAGGTTATAGCTAAAAGGAATTACTGAAAAACTGAGTAAAATGGATATGACTGCTATAGATGGTCCAATACTAAACAAACCAGCATCTCCTCTAGATGTAAGAATATTCTCTTTGAAAAGTAGTTTTGTACCATCTGCTAGGGCTTGAAGGATTCCCAAGGGTCCGGCATACTCAGGACCAATACGTTGTTGTATCCCCGCAGAAATTTCTCTTTCTAACCAAACAATTACTAGTACGCCAATTATAATTCCTAATACAAGAGCTAAAATAGAGACAAGGATCCATATGATTCCGTAGTGTTCTTTTAAGGATTCCAATCTGGAAAAGGAATTGATAGCTTTTATTTCTGTTGTATCAATTATCATTTCAACGATCAACTTCTCCCATAATGATATCTATGCTACCTAGTATTGTCATAATATCAGCCAATTTCATTCTTTTAACTAAATGAGGAAGAATTTGCAAATTGATAAAACCCGGCGGTCGGATTTTCCATCTCCAAGGAAAAACAGTCTGATCTCCTATCAAAAAAATTCCCAATTCTCCTTTTGGGGCTTCGACTCTCACATAAAGTTCTTGTTTCGATAATTCAAAAGTCGGAGAAGGTTTTTTACCAATAAATCGATATTCAAAATCATTCCATTCGGGATCTTTTACTCTAACAAAACGCCGGGTTTCTAAATTTTCATAGGGACCCCCAGGGATTCCTTCCAGAGCCTGCTGAATAATTTTTATCGATTCTGTCATTTCACCGATTCGTACTAAATAACGAGCTAATGAATCCCCCTCTTTTTGCCATTGAACCTTCCAATCTAATTCGTCGTAACACTCATAGCGATCAACTTTACGAAGATCCCATTGTATTCCGGAAGCTCGTAGTATTGGTCCTGATAAACCCCAATTTATTGCTTCTTCTCCACCAATAATGCCTACGCCTTCAACACGTTCTAAAAATATAGGATTCCGTGTAATAAGCTTTTGATATTCAGTAACCCTTGTTAAAAAGTAATCGCAAAAATCCAAACATTTATCTATCCAGCCATAAGGTAGATCAGCAGTTACTCCTCCAATACGAAAATAATTATGCATCATTCGCATACCAGTAGCAGCTTCGAATAGGTCATATATTAATTCTCTTTCCCGAAAAATATAGAAGAAGGGGGTCTGTGCCCCAATATCTGCCATAAAAGGGCCTAGCCATAACAAATGAGAAGCTATACGACTCAACTCCAACATAATGACTCTGATATAGCTAGCCCTTTTAGGTACTTGAATATTTCCTAACTGTTCGGGTCCATTTACAGTTATTGCTTCTGTGAACATAGTAGCTAAATAATCCCAACGTGTTACATAAGGCAAATATTGTATAATTGTTCGGTTTTCCGCAATTTTCTCCATCCCTCTATGTAAATAACCCAATATTGGTTCACAGTCAATAACATCTTCACCATCTAGAGTAACGATGAGTCGAAGAACACCATGCATTGATGGGTGCTGAGGACCCATATTTACTATCATGAGGTCTTTTCTTGTAACTGGCGCAGTCATAAGTTTTTTATCGATTCATTCTTCCATGAATTGCTGAAAGTGAAAAGAAGTTTATCAAAATTGAAATGAATGAAAAAAATACCAAGATTCCGCAAATTAACGAGTTTTTCTTTCTCGAATATCCAACTGATCAATTAATTCTTTATAACGTACTTTATTTTTTTTTGACAAATAAGCCAGTAGTCGTTGACGTTTTCCCAAAATTTTCCGCAACCCCCTCTGAGATAAATAGTCCTTTTTGTGTAATTCTAAATGAGAAGTAAGTTTTCGTATCTTATTGGTAAAACTGAATACTTGAAATTCAACTGACCCTTTGTTTTCTTCTTGAGAAATAATTGAAATGAATGAATTTTTTACCATAAATTTATCCGCCCCTTTTTAGATTAGAGATATATATTTTAATGATCAGTAATAATAATGCTAGTCATTTTATTTTAATGCGATATAGATATATACAATAATCTAAATTTCTTTATTTATATTTATGGATTCCAAATTTTATCAATTATTTTTATTTTTTATTTAGAAGTATGACGCATATATTTTTGAATTCAAAAAAGTGAACAAATTTAACCTCACCTCCGATTTACTAGATTAAAGATTTTGTTAATTCACTAAATCTAATTGATACATTATTAATTATTATCATTGGATTGGAATATAACACGGGGGCAGATGTACATCTGTTTGCTTTGATATATCTTCTATGGTAAAAGAAAAATGTAAGTTTTTAACCGCGGATACATATGTATCCTTAACATATTAAAACGACTGCCGTTATTGGTATTAAACCAATAACGATTAATACAAGCTAAATCTTCTAATCGATAATTAGGCCAAAGAAAAAACTTGAATTGAATTAATTCATTTTTATCTCTAATATTTTTTGTCCAGTTCTTGTTATAACATACTGGATTTCTATCCGCACCCTTACCACTTTTTGAATTGAAACAAATGAGAATTCTCAACTCTCTACGACGTCTAGATGATAAAATATTTTCAGGAACAAGCAAATAAAAATCATTTTTATCTCTATTTCTGATTCTTTTTTGATATTCTGAAATGGACTCATTAAAATGAGTCTTATCAATATATCCTTGTTCGTGGTATCTTTGATTACTTGTTTTGTATTTACTTTTATGAACCAAGGAAATACCTATGGTTTGATACATAATAAATTGTCCATCATTTTTTACAGACAGACGAGTGGGTTCGATAATAAAAAGTCCCTTTTTCATCAATTCTGGAAAAGTTAAATTGTGTTCAATCAATATTATATCCAAACAGAGTTCTCCCCGTTGAATCGAGGATATAGTAATTTTTCTTGGATTATTCAGTCTAAGCAGGAGACAATATACCTTGATATTATTGATTATTCTTTGATTCAAAGAATCATCCCATCTCAATTGAAAAAGCAAATAACGTTTCAGGAAGAGATCCATTTCTGCTTCCGTTTTACTTTTGTATTGTTTTTTCTTTTTAGGCTTTTTACTGTTTGATTCCGCATCATTTTCTTCAATACCCTTTTGTTGGTTTGATAGAACGGATCCAAGATTGCCTTGTCCTACGGGTTCTTCTTTATTTTTATTCTTTATTTTTTTATACCATCGAATCAAAAAATTCCTTTTTTGTTTTTCATTGGTGTTTTTATTCGTACTTGCCCCAAAATTTTCATTTTTATTCGAATTTAAAAAAAGAAATTTGCTTCGTATAATCCACGGTTTTATTTTATATATATTATATAGTTGTAAAAATTCTGGGAATAACCAAAGTTCCAAATTTGGTATTGGACGGTTTAGTATTTCTTCATTCATTCCCATCCAATCAAAAAATACCCTTTTGATATTTTTTTTTTTATCTTGATGAATCGTAAGATAAAAAAGATCTTTTTTATCAAATTTATCAACTATTTGGTAATTATTAGTACTTTGGTTAATCTTGGTATCGATTTGTATCCAGGTTTCAAGATCAGCTTTTTTTTTAAGATAAAATTTTAAGATTTTCCAATCAAAATATTTTCTATCTGCATTTTTTTCGATATATAAAAAACTGCCTTTTCCTAGATAACTATTGATAAGAGTACTCTCCAGGATATTAAAAAAGTTGTCTTTATGTATGGTAGAATTGTAAAAAAGCTCTTGGTTCTTATTTATTTCCAATCGTAATCCATACCTATAAATAGAAGAGGCTTTTTTTTTTTCAAAATTAAGGGATTTATATGATAAAAGGTCATATCTATTGTATTTTGGAAATTTTTCTTTTTCATTCAATAATGAATGTACTTCAGAAATATTTTCTTTTCTGTAAAATTTTAATTGGTCTTTCTCATATGACTCCCATTTATAAATTTTTTTTTTTTTAGTCATACAACGTTTATTAATTCTAATTTTATTCCGCCATCTTTGTGGTATTAATCTAGACCATCTAATCTGAGATAAATCATATTGATAATGTCCTCTTAACCATTTTTTCCAGTCATTCATTGCAGAATGATTAGGTTTTTTATGCCCTAATTCGGTCTGAAATATTCCTTGTGTTCCAAAAGAATCCTTTATTTCAGTCTTAAGAAATAAAGATGTTCCCTGATATTGAAGAACAGATTGTAATTTATACAAACTTCTTCTAACTTGGGCTTGAGATAACCTATAAAATATATATGCTTGTGACAAGCAGGATAAATCACTAAAAATATGTGAATTTTTTTTACTAACAATATCAAGTGACTTTTTTATAGTCGAAATAAAACGACTTGTATTTGGATTTTTTTTTTTCGTTTTTTCTTGATCTTGATTTGGTTCATAAATGTATTGATCAATAATTTTTTTTCTTGATTCAAGAAAAAGTTGTGTATTGATTAGGGGAATATTAATGATAGATAAACAAATATCTATGTATATTTTTTCAATGAAAAATTTTATAAAAAAATGGAATTTATAGGTTAATCGAGCATTTCTTCTTTTTAATATTTGCCAAATTTTTTTTGGTGACTCTAATTTTTTAGGATTATAACTTCTTTTGTTAAGACTAATATTTATTGATGGAGTTTTTTTTTTTTTCTCTTTTGTAATTCTTTCTATTTGATTTCGAATTATATTGATTCTATTAGTCAGATCTTTCATTTTTTTTTTTGTCAGTGAAGATTTTGACCAAGCCGGAGATTGAATCTGACTAAACGATTCACCAATTATTTGATTTCTGATCAGAAAATCTTTTTTTTTTTTAGTTTTATTCGATTCATATACTTCTCTTAATCTAAACCTAAATAATAGAATTGTATTAAGTTCTTTTATTCGTTTTTTTATAAATATAACATTTTTCATAATCCATTTTTTTATTTCTTTTAAAACTTTTAGAAGTAATTTTGTTTTTCTTTTTAAAATCTTTAGAGCTAGAAAATATTTCTTTTTAAATTTTTCAATTTTTTTATTGAGCTCCTTAATAATGGGTTCAAAAAATGAGGGGCGCTTTCTAGGAGAACCAAAAGGAAGTTCAGCTTCCATTCCCCAAACTGTCAAAAAACAAAAATCAGATTTTTGCTTTTTTTTTTTCATTAGATCTCTAGGAGAGTTAGATCTCTGCCAAGGTTTCAGATGGAAAGGAAATAGAATTTTAATCTGAATACCATCTGTTACCCAATTTTGCGGAAATTCTGTTTCTGATAATTGAACACCATTATAGGTACATTTAACATGCATTTCTCTATTCCATTCCTGTAAATCCTCAAACCATTCTGGAAGTTGAAATAATAACATACGTCCAATATTTTTGGCTATTATCAACGAAGGCAATATCAAATATTTTCTAAGAATTGATTGAGTTATTAACATGTAACCTCTTATTCCTTGTGCAAAGGGAATGGTATCCCAGGCTTCTGCTATTTCTATCTGTACTATTTCTTTTCTTTTCTTCTCTTTTCTTTTTGTCTGCTCTGCTGCATACTCCCCAATTTGGACCTCTGCTA